AATATGGATTCCAAACATTCATGATCTGGATGTGAATGAGTCGAATTACTTATCCCTCGGTTTATTAGTGAATTATCTCTCCAGGGATTGTGAAAGATGTTCCACTAGAAATATTCTTGTTATTGCTTCGACTCATATTCCCCAAAAAGTGGATCCCGCTCTAATAGCTCCGAATAAATTAAATACATGCATTAAGATACGAAGGCTTCTTATTCCACAACAACGAAAGCACTTTTTCACTCTTTCATATACTAGGGGATTTCACTTGGAAAAGAAAATGTTCTATACTAATGGATTCGGGTCCATAACCATGGGTTCCAATGTACGAGATCTTGTAGCACTTACCAATGAGGCCCTATCGATTAGTATTACACAGAAGAAATCAATTATAGACACTAATATAATTAGATCGGCTCTTCATAGACAAACTTGGGATTTGCGATCCCAAGTAAGATCGGTTCAGGATCATGGGATCCTTTTCTATCAGATAGGAAGGGCCGTTGCACAAAATGTACTTCTAAGTAATTGCTCCATAGATCCTATATCTATCTATATGAAGAAGAAATCATGTAACGGGGGGGGTTCTTATTTGTACAAATGGTACTTCGAACTTGGAACGAGCATGAAGAAATTAACGATACTTCTTTATCTTTTGAGTTGTTCTGCCGGATCGGTCGCTCAAGACCTTTGGTCTCTACCCGGACCCGATGAAAAAAACGGGATTACTTCTTATGGACTCGTTGAGAATGATTCTGATCTAGTTCATGGCCTATTAGAAGTAGAAGGCGCGCCGGTGGGATCCTCCCGGACAGAAAAAGATTGCAGTCAGTTTGATAATGATCGAGTGACATTGCTTCTTCGGCCCAAACCAAGGAATCCTTTAGATATGATGCAAAATGGATCTTGTTCTATCGTTGATCAGAGATTTTTATATGAACAATACGAATCGGAGTTTGAAGAAGGGGAAGGAGTCCTCGACCTGCAACGGATAGAGGAGGGTTTATTCAATCACATAGTTTGGGCTCCTAGAATATGGCGCCCTTGGGGCTTTCTATTTGATTGTATCGAAAGGCCCAATGAATTGGGATTTCCCTATTGGGTCAGGTCATTTCAGGGCAAGCGGATCATTTATGATGAAAAGGATGGGCTTCAAGAGAATGATTCGGAGTTCTTGCAGAGTCAGTACCAGACACGAGATAGATCTTCCAAAGAACAAGGCTTCTTTCGAATAAGCCAATTCGTTTGGGACCCTGCGGATCCACTCTTTTTCCTATTCAAAGATCCGCCTTTTATCTCTGTGTTTTCACATCGAGAATTCTTTGTAGATGAAGAGATGCCAAAGGGGCTTCTTACTTCCCAAACAGATCTTCCTACAACTCTATATAAACGCTGGTTTATCAAGAATACGCAAGAAAGGCACTTCGAATTGTTGATTCATCGCCAGAGATGGCTTAGAACCAACAGTTCATTATCTAATGGATTTTTCCGTTCTAATACTCCATCCGAGAGTTATCAGTATTTATCAAAGCTGTTCCTATCTAACGAAACGCTATTGGATCAAATGACAAAGACATTGTTGAGAAAAAGATGGCTTTTCCCGGATGAAATGAAAATTGGATTCATGTAACAAGAGAAAGGTTTCCCATTCCTTAGCCGGAAAGATATGTGGCCATGAAACAGGGATTAAGTGGAACAGAATTGACTGGGCGGTAGAGTCGTGGAAACACCTGTTTCTTCCATATTTTGGACCTTAGCTCCATGGAACAATATACTAACTACTGCTGAAACATGGAAGAATTGAAATCTTAGATCAAAACATTATGTATGGGTGGTATGAACTGCCTAAACAAGAATTCTTGAACAGCGAACAACCGGAGCTATTACTCACTACATCAAAAAATTTCCATTAATGAAAGATGTAAATCCATTGGAAAATCAAAAATACGCATGTTGGATGAAATGGTTGTTGCTATCTGCTACAATAACGACTCGTTGGTTTAACTGAATAACTAAATAAAATAGATAGACATTTCTCTTCGTCTCGGGTCGACGGATCTTCTCAATTGAAAGACCCCCTATATGGATAATACACATTCCAGTTGACCGACTAATTCGAATTGTTTTGTTCCGAAGCAAAGATATCCGCGGGGCGGTTCGTCCTATTCAGATATTCACGACCAAGAAGTACTGGATGCTCTTTCGGGTAGGCCCTGAAAGGAGAAGGAAGGCTGGAATGCCAACGGGCGTCTATTATTGAATTATTGAATTCGCCCGACCCGATAATACCCATTTTGGGAACGTCCAGTGCCAAAGTCACTGAATGGGTAAGTCCCCAATCCCTAAAACGGACTATGTAATGTATTTTATCCGCCGGGTTACGGGTGGGCATTTTACCAGAGGTTTCTATTGTATCAATCTACCCTTGTGTGATTCCTGTTGAAGCATATACTCGGGGGGTGGGTGCAGGGCGGATGATTTCAAAGCAGACTCCCCATTCATT